AAAGTTGGTTTAATTTATTGGTGTTGAGTAATGTTACGTAGTCCTTTTCATTTGGTTGAATTTAGTCCATGGCCTTTTACTGCAGCTGGGGGGGCATTGTTTTTAACTGTGGGTTTGGTGAGCTGGTTTCATGGGAAAGGTGTAAGATTGATGTTGATTGGTATTGTAGTAATTATTTTAACTATGGTTCAGTGGTGGCGTGATGTGGTTCGGGAAGGGACTTACCAGGGTTATCACACTAGTTGGGTTGGGGGAAACCTTCGTTGAGGGATAGTTTTATTTATTTTTTCTGAGGTTTGTTTTTTTTTTGCTTTTTTTTGGGGGTTTTTTCATAGAAGACTTGTTCCTACTGTGGAATTGGGTTGTGTTTGACCTCCTGTTGGCATTTTACCATTAAACCCTTTTAAGGTTCCTTTATTAAATACCGCTGTGTTGTTGGGTTCTGGTGTGAGGGTTACTTGGGCTCACCATGGGTTAATGAGTGGGAAGCGGGAAGAAGCTTTATATGGGTTAGGTTTAACGGTTTTGTTGGGGCTATATTTTACGATTCTTCAGTGGGGGGAGTACCAGGAGGTTTCTTTTAGGGTAGCAGATGGGGTGTATGGTTCTACTTTTTTTGTAATAACTGGATTTCATGGGTTGCATGTGTTAATTGGGAGAATTTTCTTAGTTGTATGTACTATTCGGTGCTATTTGTATCATTTTTCGGTTTCTCATCATTTTGGGTTTGAGGCCGCTGCTTGGTATTGGCACTTTGTAGATGTTGTTTGGATTTTTTTATATTTATGCATTTACTGATGAGGTTCTTAGGTGTAATTAGGTTGGGTTAGATTACTGTAGTGGTAATGAATGTTAATAGACATTTTTTCATCTTTGGATGCTGGGTTGAGCTTTAATTTTAGGGTTTGGGGACTTGTTTGGTTAAGTGGGTTTATTAGGTTATTAGTTTGTTTGGTTCAGTTTTGGGTGGGGGTTTCTAGGCTGAGGGCGAATTTTTACTTGTTAGGTGAGTTAGTTTTCGGGTTGGTAAAGACTTGTTCAGGAAAGTTTTTTGGGGGATTTGCTTTAGGGCAGGTTTCCTTATTTATGGTTATTTTTTTTGTAAATATTTCTGGGATGGTTCCTGATGTATTTAGACCCACTAGGCATTTATCTTTGACTTTTGTGTTGGCTAGGGTGGTTTGGTTTTGTTTAATTCTTAGAGGTTGGCATTTTTCTTGGGGGCATAGTGCTGGCCAGTTAGTCCCTACAGGAAGGCCAATGGGGCTGGTTCCGTTGCTTGTGTTAATTGAAAGTATTAGAATCTTAATTCGTCCAATTACTTTAGGGGTTCGATTAGCTGCAAATATTACTATGGGGCATCTTATATTACATGTTATTGGGGGATATGTAGCGGAGTTTTTTTGTGGGTCAAGATTGGTTGGGATTTTATTTGGGAGTTTAGTAATGTGGGGATATGTAATTTTTGAGTTTGCTGTAAGGTTTTTGCAGGCTTATGTGTTTGTTTTGTTGGTTGGGCTATATTCTTCTGATCATCCTTTATCACAAGTGCATTAGGCTTATAGGAAAAGAATTAGTTAAAGTATAACCTGAATTTGTCAAGTTCATATTACCTAAAATATGGTATTCTTTTTATGCCTCAGTTAAGTCCTATATCTTGGATTTTGGTTTTTGGGATTTTATTAATTTGTGTGGTTTTATTTATAATTAGTATTTGATGGGGGGCTGTGACTGAATATAAGGTTATTTGTGGGGATGGTAAGGTTGGTAAAGCTGTTGGGCGTTTTGTAGTGAAGTGGGGTTTTGGTAAAAAGTTTGATTCAAAAGGGCAAAATAAATTAATTTAGTAGGTGTGGGTTTTTCCTGTTGTGGGTGTTGGGGTTATTGGGGTTTTGGTGGGGGGTGTGTGTTTAATTGGCCAACGGAAAAGATTTTTTGGGGTTTTGTTAAGCATAGAGGTTTTCACTTTAGGTGTTTATGTTGTAATATTTGGTGTGGTTTATTTATTAAGAAGGTTAAATAGTGTTTGTTTAGTATTTTTAGCTTTTGGGGTGTGTGAAGCAGCGTTAGGGTTGAGCGTATTAGTTTCGTTGATTCGTAGTACTGGTAGTGATTACGTTAGAGGGTTGATTTTAGGGCATTTTTAGTTTATTGGTTATTGGGGTTTTGGTTGTGGGTGTTGGGGTGATTAGGTTGGGAGTGTTTTGATGGAGGTTTGTTTGAGGTTGTGCTATTATGTTTGTATTAAGTCTTGAAGTGTGATTTAGTCCATTTGGATTAGTAAGTTGTTGGGGAGATTTGTTGGTGATAGATAATTTTTCTTTTAGGCTTGTATCTTTGACTGTTTTAGTTTCTGGGTTGAGGGTATTGGCTAGTGTGCGGGACATTAACAAGGAGGGTAATAAGCCTGTTAGGTTTGTTTTTATAGTATTGGTTTTAACTGTGGTGCTCATTTTTTCTTTTAGGGTTGGTTCTTTACTTGTTTTTTATGTTTTGTTTGAGTTTAGGCTTATTCCTATCTTATTAATTATTTTAGGTTGAGGATATCAGCCGGAACGGTTACAGGCCGGTAAGTATATAATACTTTACACTGTCAGTGCTTCTTTACCTTTATTAATTTTAGTTGTTTTGGTTTTTGGAAAGGAAGGATCTGTTTTTTGGGGATTGGGTTGTGTGGGTTTGGGTCATGGTTGGTTGGTGAGTATTTGTGCTTCTTTGGCCTTTTTAGTGAAATTGCCTATTTATGGTCTTCATTTATGGTTGCCGAAGGCTCATGTTGAGGCGCCTGTGGCTGGGTCTATAATTTTGGCTGGTGTTTTGTTGAAGTTAGGGGGTTATGGGCTAGTTCGGTTTTTTTATAGTTTGGGGTTATTTAGTTCTTTATCAATTAGGGTGGTATTTTGTGTTGGTCTTGGGGGTGGTGTGATTGCCAGGACGATTTGCTTTATTCAAAGTGATGTCAAAGCGTTGGTAGCTTATTCTTCTGTTGGGCATATAAGTTTGGTCTTGGGGGGTGTATATTCAAACACGGATTGGGGTTGGTTGGGCTGTTTAACTATAATGGTTGCTCATGGGTTGTGCTCTTCTGGGATGTTTTTTTTGGCCAGTGAGACTTATAAGTGTTATTATACTCGAAGGTTATATTTGGTAAAGGGTGGATTGGTTATAATTCCTGGGGTTGCTTTGTGTTGGTTTTTAATGTGTGCTATTAATATAGCTGCTCCGCCATCTTTAAATTTGTGAGGTGAGTTAATGCTTGGGATTTCTTTATTGAGATATTCTACTATTTTTGCTTTTTTTACTGGGGTTATGACTTTTTTGAGGGGGTTATATTCTTGATATGTATACTCTTCTACACAACATGGTCAATGTTCGGTGTGGGTGCGGGGTGGTATTATAATGGAGGAATTTATTTGTTATTTAGTGTGTTTTATATTAGTAGTATCTCTTTGGGGGGTGAGGGTGTTTTTGATGGGGTTTTGTTAAAAGTAAGATTTATTTACTTATTTTGTATTTGAGTAAATTTAGGTTAGTTATATGGCCGTAAAGCTCCGCTTTTTGGTTTACATAGTTTTACTCTTACTACTATGGTAAATAAGAGGATGCAGGCTAAAAGGATAATGCACTCTTCACCCATAGTGGAGTATAAAAACCTTAAAGCTTGAGTGCTATCATTAATTCTTAGTCTGAGGTCTGGGTTTGTTTGATGGTTTGAGGGGGAATTGAGATTTTTGAGAATAAAAATGGTAACTAAAGTAAGAATGATGGGTATTACTTGGTTGTTAATGGCGAAAGTTATGTTGGGGGTTAGTGATGCAATATATGCAAATATGACAAGTATTCCGCCAATAAAAATAAAGAATAATATGTAGGCATATCATGGACTTATTGTGGCCATAATGGTACAGGTGACAAAAGCTAGAAGAAGGACTATTATACCTAGCGACAGTGGGTATATTGGAAGAGTTATCCTTAACACTGAGTAGATCCAAATGGTTAGTAATGAGAGAATTGTAATAACAACAGCTGTAATTGCTGGAGTTATGCTGACCTAATTTGGGCCTCCTGCTTGGAAGGCAGTTGTACTAATTATACTTCCAGCATTTAGGTTTAAATTAAAGTTATATTATAATAAATATTAATGGGGTGGATATTAGTAGAATTATTAAACTGACTGGGAGGAATGATTTTCAGGCTATTGCTATTAGTAAATCATATCGGTATCGGGGGAAAGTGGCTCGTGCCCACAAAAAGATAACGGCCATTGGGGTTGCTATTAGTAGGGTGCCAGTTAATATGCAAGCGGTGAGGAGTCTTATTATTAAAATGTTTCTATATTCAGCCATAAAAAGAAAAGCGAAGCCGGCTCCACCATATTCAACATTGAATCCAGAAACTAGTTCTGATTCTCCTTCGGCAAAATCGAACGGGGCTCGGTTTGTTTCTGCTAAAATAACTGCTATTCATATGATAGCTAATGGTAATGAGAGAGTAATAGTGGGTATAGAGAAGTTAACTAGGCGAATTGTCACTATATCTATTTGTATTATTAAAAATAAATAGAAAATAATGATTAGTGTTATTGTAACTTCGTAAGAGATGGTTTGAGCTATGGCTCGAATAGCCCCTAAAAGGGCATATTTGGAATTTGATGCTCATCCTGTTATAAGGGTTGTGTAGACGGCTAGGGAGGAAATACATAGGAATAAAAGTATACCAAAAATTATTTGGGAGGATAGTATGAAGGATGGAAATAGTTGTCAAAGTCTAAGTGCTAAAATTAGCATAATAGTTGGGGTTAAGATAAATGGTAGGTAGTTTGAGGAGGTTGGTGTTACTCACTCTTTTACAAAAAGCTTTAGGGCATCCGCTAATGGTTGAGGAATTCCAATAATTCCTACTTTATTTGGGCCTTTTCGGATTTGAAAATATCCAAGAGCTTTACGTTCAAGGAGAGTAAAAAATGCGACGCCTAGTAGAATTAAGAGATATGTAATGAGGGTTGAGATTATATGTGGAATGATTAGTAAAGGGAGGTGTCTCCTTGGTCAGAGCTTAAATCTGAAGCACTTTTCTGCCACTTCACTTCAAAAAGGGTCGTGGAGGCCTTTTGCTCGGTGTAAGCGAATTGTAATTTATATACTACTTTTTGAGTTTAGTGGAAGTATCGGGGTATTGTAGTCCATGATCTACCTCATCAGAGTAGTCCGTTCTTCCGGCGCGATACTTGCAATTTGTGGGATGCCTTGGCAATTGCTTTGGTAAAGTTGCAGTTTACAGTAATTTAAGGATATACTACAAGGCAAAAAGTTGAAAACGGAGTCTTTTAGTTCCATTTAATGATTCAAATTCATTTGTGACAAATCACTAGCTTTCAAGTTAACACAAAAGAGTTGTTTATAACAAAATTATATAAACATTTGCAAACAATTTCTTTACAGTGGGCTAGGAACCGCCTGGGTGTAGTCTAAAGTGTAGTGTTTTGTGTAGGAGGGTTAGAAGTCTTTGAAGGTTGGGGGTAAGGAGATGTGATAGGTCTTGGCTAATAAGAAAGGTATAAATAAAATAACTGGTATGAAGTTATGCTACTCTTGTTGAGTGTAGATTAGTTGCAGGGTTGCAGTACTATGATGAAATTTGTTGAGGTTTCTGGGGTTCCTTTGCTATGTTCTGTTTCCTTATTTTTTGTTAGAGTAATATTATGAGTGTTTGGGTTTTGTGGGGTTGTTGGTAATGGGGAGAGATATATAATTGAGTGACAGTTTTTTTATCTTTGTAGAGTTGATTGAACTTTACCCATTGTAATTGATCATATTAGTGTTGTATTTTCTTGCTTTGTTTGTTTAATTTCTGGTTCGGTTTCTTTATTTAGTATATCTTATATGGAGGGAGAGGTATTTTTACGACGGTTTATGCTGTTAGTTATGGCTTTTGTTGGGTCAATGAATTTGCTTATTTTTGTTCCCAGATTAATTACAGTTCTTTTGGGGTGAGATGGTTTAGGGATTGTGTCTTTTGCTTTAGTAATCTATTACCAAAATAAAAAGTCTTTGGCGGCCGGAATGTTAACTGTGTTAGTTAATCGGATTGGGGATGCTTTGTTAATTCTATCGATTTGTTTTTTAGTTAATTGGGGGGAGTGATCTTTTGGGTATGGGTTGTTTGGTAGTTTTGGTGTTATTATTTGTTGGTTGGTGGTCTTTGGGGCTATGACGAAAAGGGCTCAAATTCCATTTTCTGCTTGATTACCGGCGGCAATGGCTGCCCCTACCCCAGTGTCGGCGTTGGTTCATTCTTCTACTTTAGTTACAGCGGGGGTTTACTTAGTTATTCGGTTTTATGCATCTTTAGTTGAGAGTCCAGAGGTTTTGTGGTTTTTAAGAAAGGTGGGGGGTCTAACTTTATTAATGGCTGGGTTAAGAGCTTGTTTTGAGGTTGATTTAAAAAAAATTATTGCCTTATCAACCCTTAGGCAACTTGGCCTTATAATATTTACTGTGGGTATTGGTTACCCTGTAATTGCTGTGTTTCATCTTTTTACTCATGCATTGTTTAAAGCTTTGTTATTTTTATGTGCTGGATCGATTATTCATTCTACTGGAGATAATCAAGATGGTCGTATTTTAGGTAGGCTTGACCAATTATTGCCGTTTAGGAGTGGGTGTTTGGTTCTAAGAAGTGTAGTGTTGTGTGGAATGCCATTTCTTAGTGGGTTTTACTCTAAAGATTTGATTTTGGAGGGGGCTTTTAGGGGTTTGAGGGGTAGTTTTGAGGTTTTTGTCTTGTTAATGGGAGCTGGTCTTAGGCTAGTTTATAGGTTACGGATTTCTCTTTTGGGGGTGTTTGGACAAAGTTTTAGAAGTTCTTTGTGCCTTTTTGTGGTTGAGAGTGGGTATATTGTTATTTCTATTTATGTTTTGGGTGTTGGAGCAATTGTTGGGGGGTGATTTTTACAGTTAGTTTGAGTATCTGTAAATGGGTTTGATTTGGTAGGTGTCTTGGGGAAGACGTTTATCGGGTTTGTTACGTTTTCGGGCTTAGTTTACTTAGTGATAAGGTTATTAAAAGTGCGAAAAGTTAAGCAAAGTTTATTAGGGGGGTTGGGTTGGTTTTTATCTAGGATGTGGTATATAAATTTAGTGTCCGGGAGGTTGATGTCTGGTATTGGGTTGAGGGGGGGTTTGTCAATGCATTTATGTTTAGATTTAGGCTGGATGGAGGTTTTAGGTGGACAGGGTGCCTTAAAGGTTCTTGGAAAGGGGATTAGGTTTTTTTATACTATACAGAGTGGAAGCCTGTTAACTTTTTTGCGAGTTTTTTTAATTTTTGCGGGTTTTATTTTGGTACTTTTACCTTTAAATTTTTAAATTTTATATAAATATTTTTTAGAAGAGGTAGATGAGAATGGTTGTGCACGCTGAGGTGTGGGTAACCTTTAAGTTGTTATTTACTTATATATTTTTGGTTAGAGAGTAAAAATACTAGGGGAGATGGAGAAGGGCGGATGGCCATTTTAACATTTTCAGTGTTATGGTTTGACTTAAACTACTTGTCCAATTAGTTTTCTTGGCGGAAATGATACACTAAAAGGTCTCATATTTTATTTGTTGCTGGGGAGATTAGGAAGAAGATAAAGTAGGAAGTAGAGAAGGTTTGGCCAATTCAAATGAATGGGTCTTCTACTGGTTGTTTACCGATTCAAGTGAGAATGAGAAAGATTCTTAAAAATGTTCAAAAAAGGGTTTGGTTTAATGGGTAAAAGGAATTAGAGCGCATATTGCTTAGATGTGTTAGAGGTATAAAAATTAAAATGAGGATAGATATTACTAAAGCAATAACACCACCTAATTTATTGGGAATAGAGCGTAAGATTGCATAGGCGAATAGAAAATACCATTCTGGTTGAATATGCACTGGAGTTCTTAAAGGATTTGCTGGAATAAAGTTTTCTGGGTCGGTTAGGAAGTTAGGGAAAAATAAACAGATGGAAGTCAGTACTCCTAAAAGAACAATGAACCCAACGGCGTCTTTTGTTGTATAAAAAATGTGAAAGGGGATAAGGTTAACGTTTGAGGAAATGCCCAATGGATTGTTAGATCCTGTTTCGTGGAGGAATAGGAGGTGTACTGCGGCAAAGGCTGCAATAGCAAAAGGAAGAACAAAGTGAAGAACAAAAAATCGATTTAAGGTTGCGTTAGATACTGAGAACCCTCCTCACAGCCAATACACTAAGGTTTTGCCAATATATGGGATCGCCGATAGAAGATTAGTAATAACAGTAGCACCTCAGAAAGATATTTGCCCTCATGGAAGGACATACCCTAAGAAGGCTGTTGCTATTGTTAAGAATAGGAGGATAATACCAATATTTCAAGTTTCTTTTGCTAGATAAGAACCATAGTACATCCCTCGACCTGTATGGAGGTACAAACAAACAAAGAAGAATGAGGCGCCGTTTGCATGAATAGTTCGCATAAGTCAGCCATAATTTACGTCTCGTGAAATATGAGCAACTGAATAAAAGGCGAGGTCTACATTAGAGGTGTAATGTATGGCAAGAAATAGTCCTGTAGTAATTTGGGTAGCTAGACACAAACCTAGTAGGGATCCGAAGTTTCACCATACAGATAGGTTTGTGGGGGCTGGAAGATCATAGAGAGAATTGTTTAAAATCTTGATAATGGGGTGTTGTTTTCGAGTTGATATTTTAATATCAGAAAATTAGTGTGGCTAAATTTAAAACTCCCAAAGTTTTTGTTTTCTTTAAACTATTTTCTGAGGTGGTATATACTAGGGTAGGTGAGATTTATCACTGTCTATTAGGTAACAACTAATTGCTTGTATAAGCTTCATCCCTCTGGAGTAGGTAGTTGAAAGGTTAATTGGTAAGTAAGGGGTTAACCTTATTTAATGATTCTAAGTCAATGGTATTATTATACTAACTTACTATTCATAGAGGAATTAAGTTTAAGTTTGTTGGGTTTAAGTTATTATATGCTTGTTGTCTTGCATTTCTTGGGGTCCTTTCGTACAATCAAGAAAGTTATTAGGTTAAGGAGATAGAAACCAACCTAGCTTGCGCCGGTCTTAACTCAGCTCGTGTAAGGGTATAATAGTCGAACAGACTATCCTATCATAGCGGTTGCACTTATGTGGATATCCTTAAGCCAACATCGAGGTCGCAAACCCAGCTTTCGATGTGTACTCTCAAGTTGGATTACGCTGTTATCCCCGGGGTAACTTCTTTTTGGTCCTTATTAAGTTTTATATACTTTTTGATATTAGTCGGAAGTTTAGGTGGTTCCGAGATTGCCCCAATCAAACCTTTTGTTCTTATGTTTCTGAGCATGTGGAGACCGGAAAAGGTAAAGTTCCGCGGGGTCTTTTCGTCTTCCTTCATTATTTAGGTCTTTTCACCCAAATGAAAAGTTGTTTTTTTATACAGGGTACAGATGTCCCTAGTCTTGCCATTCACTGGCCTCCAATTAAGAGGCTATTTATTACGCTACCTTAGCACGCTCACGCTAACGCGGCCGTTTAAAAATTTTCACTGGGCAGGCATTATCTTTTATGCGGATTGACAAAAGACGATGTTTTTGGTAAACAGGCAGGGGAAATTTTGTTGCCGAGTTCACTCTGTATGGTTGAGGTAGAAGTTTATTTGTTAGGTATTAGTTTTGTTGATATTCTTAATGTTTATGTTATTACAATACTAATGGGATGCCTGTTTGTTAGTAGAGGTGTTTGATACTAGATTTCGCTACTGTTAAAATTAAGTTTTAATGTTATATTATTTGAAAATTATTAGCTAGAACGCTGTTAGATGACTGCTTTTAAGCCTACGTTGAAGATATGGTATTTGGGTTATTTTAGTTTTCCTTTTAGGCTAGTCCTTAAAAGGTTGATTCCTATAGTTTTAATTATAGTATATAAATAGAGTTACTGTAGGATAGTACTTTAATACTTTTTGCGGAAAACCAGCTATCTAATTATATGAAAGGCTTGTTACTACTACTAAAAGCTAGTCTTTTAATTGTGAAACATTAAGTTTTAGGGTTTAGTAGCTCATAATTATTCGGGAATAGTAGAATTTTACGGTTTTGTTGCTCCCCCATGATGCAAAAGGGAGAAGTTTATATCTTTTCTATGGTGAGCAGATGAAAGTTAGTAGCCCTTGCGGTTGTTTAGCTATATAAAGTTTTATTAGTATACTACTTAATATAAAAAATTTTTTTAATTATAGACAGAATATTTTTTAATTTGGGCGTACAAAGGGGGTGGCCCGTATAAAGAGCTACAATCTTTTGCCTAGAGACTCGGCCACTTTGCTTAGGTGGAGCTTTGGAGAGATTTATCTTATTTTCGGTTTACAAGACCGATGCTCAAAGTTTAGCTTCTCAAAGCTTATCCAGAAGTGGTGACTGTAGTCGAGTTAAAAGCTCGATGCCTGTTCTCGGCCATCATGGATTTATTAATAGGGGCAATTTCCATTACTCCTACTATGTTACGACTTATCCAACTTTAATGTTGGAGTGACGGGCGATTTGTGCGCGCTTTAGTTCTTGTTCAGATTTGCTTGGTGTGTTAAATCTTACTTTCAAGTCCTCTTTCGTTTAACTTTTAAGGTTGAATTTCAGTAGTCTTAGCTATTTGTATCCCATGGGGCAGCTTTCCATTGGCTGTATGTCACCTGAATTGTAAGGTTGTGAGCCTAATTGCCTCCTTTATTTTCTTTTCTGAGCAAGCTTAAACGGCCATACACAAGCTGTAATACAAGGAAAGCTTTGGGTTATCGTGGGTTATCGGTTTAAGCCACAGGATCCCCTGATGAGGAAGTAAAGCACCGCCACATTGTTTGAGTTTTAAACTTTCGTTTGTAGTATTCTTTATATGTTAGGCCACACAGTAGTCGGGTATCTAATCCGAGTTCTGAAGTTGTGGTTTGTGTGGGCGAAGTGGGTAAGACTTAGTTGGGTGTGGTTGTAATGTATTTATTACGTAGGAAGTTGATCTTGAAGTCTTTAAGTAAACTATACCCTAGGTTTGTTAAAATTAACTTGGGTTAGAGGTATAACCGCGACTGCTGGCACCACTTTTGCCACCCCTTGTATACTTATTTCTATGGCTTAGTTGCCTAACTATTATAATATAAAACATTGGTGTTGTGGGAAGGCCTTAGACCGCAGATTAGGGGTCTTGCTGTTACTCTATATATAAGTCTTTTGAAGGCTTACTATAGGTGTTGGCTAATGCACAATGTGTGTGGGCTACCATATGTAGTTCAAGTAGTAGAGTTAATTATGTACATCAATGAAATATTTAACCTAAAAGCAAGGGTATAAAATATACCTGCTTATGGGCCGAAACCATAATACTATAAGTTTCCTGCTTGTAGAGATTGATTTTAAATCTCAATTAAAGCTTTGAAGGCTATTAGTTTTTTTAACTTAAATCTCTGGTTAGTTTATGAGTGGGTGTAGTAGGAAGAGGTGATCTATTTTTGGGTTATGAGCCCAACAGCTTATCATTTAGCTTACCCTACTTTAAAGGTAAAATAAAATAAATGATAGGGGTAAAGTTTGGGACAGAAGAAATGTGATTGATGATTTTGATATTATTTTTGTTTTGGAGAAGTATATTTTGTTAATCAGTAGAAGTGGGGAGAAAGTAAGAGAAAGATAATAAAGTAGGCTTGTTATAGCGCCTAGGATCAGACTGAGGGTAATAATTGTCGAGGCTTCTGTAAAATACAAGACTAAGAGTTTTATAAGAAAACCTGTAAGGGGTGGTAGGCCTCTGAGTGAGAGGATTGTGATGGCTAACAAGAAGGAATCATAAGGCTCTTTAAAAGAAAACAATTGTTTATGGGATTTTGTGGATTGTTTAATTAAACACATATAAACAGAGACTGTAATTAAGATATAGGTTGTAATGTAAAGTATTAAGGTTGGGGTGGGGCTGTTGACACCGGCTAATATCCATCCAGTATGAGCGATAGAGGAATAGGTTAATAAAGATCGGATGTCTGTTTGGTTTACTCCTCCAATTCCTCCTCATAGTGCGCTGATTGCTGCAATAGGAAGGATTTTAGTTATAAGTGTCGGGTGAAAAGAAGAGATGGCAAAGATGGGAGCGATTTTTTGTCAGGTTAGTAAGAGGAAGGCTGGGAGTAATGGGAGTCCTGCTATTACTGGGGGGAACCAAAAGTGAAGGGGTGCAGCTCCCAGTTTTAAGCATATCGCGATTGGTATTAAGGTTTGGAAGGTATTTGAGTGAAGTGTGGTTATTGCTGAGGTAATAAAAATTGTTGAACCTAGCGCTTGGGGTACTAGGTATTTTGCTGCTGTTTCTGATTCTCTCGTAGTTTCTTTGAGGTATATGAGTGGGATGAATCCTAATATATTAATTTCTAGGCCTATTCAGGTTGTTAATCAGTTTGAGGAAGAAAGGACTATGTATGTACTTATTACTATTAAAAATAAAAACAGGAATTTATAAGGGGATTTCATTTATGTTTTGTCAGAAATATTGGTGGAGGCAGGGCTATTTTTGATAGGATGACAACCTGTGGAAGTTGTGGATGTATCATTAGTTTGATTTTTATCTAGTGGATTGTCAGTTAGTAATAGTTCTGTATACGGGACTTTTATTGATACTAAAAGGAAAGGGCTCAATAAAAGAGCTATTAATAGGAGTCTAGTGGTGGAAATAATAATAATAATCAGTTTCTGTGTCATTTTGTGTTGAAGTATATTTGTAATTCGAGTTTTTGTTTTGATAACCAACATAAGTAATTGGTAGCCAAGTGCACTAGCGTGCTCTTTTGACGTGAAAAGTCAATGTGCAGAGTAAAACACTTAATCGGCAATAGGAAAGTAAAAGGAGTCAAACCTCTTTTTACGCGGTTAGAAGCCATGTATTAGCTCGGCTACTTTCCTGTTGAAAAAGGATAAGTGAGTCGAACACTCTTTTTTTGATTTCAAGGCAAATATTCTCCGAGGTCCTTTTAATAGGTTATTTAGTGTTTTGATGTAAAATTTTAGTGGTAGTTCTAGAGTTAGGACTCAATGGTTGATTGCAAATCAGGTCTTTTATTTAAAGTATAGAACTATTAGGTTGAAGGTTAATATATATCACCTTGGGGTGGTTGTTTGTTCAACTAATAATTAATTGTTTATTAAAGTTTTGTGGAAAAGGTTGCGAACAAAATTGCTACAGTGGGGGAGAGACGAAATAGTTTAATATAAAATAATAGATTGTGGTTCTGTAGATGGGGGATATACTTTTCGTTGAATTGGTTAAAATAAAGAGAGTAGTAGTACTGATGTATCGCTTAGGTTGAGTTGGGCGAAATGGAAAAAGTAATAGTTAGGGTGTTGTTGTCTGTTTTATTGGGTTTTGTGTTGTTATTAGTTGGTTTGTTTTTGGGGGTATCTATTTTGAGTAGTTGAGAGAAGATAAGTCCATTTGAGTGTGGTTTTGATCCAATGGGGTCTTCTCGGGTACCTTTTTCTTTGCGATTTTTTTTGTTGGCTGTTATTTTTGTAGTTTTCGATGTGGAGATTGTTTTGTTATTTCCTGTTGTGATAGTAGTGGGGGGTTATTGAATGTGAATTGGTGGTTACTTGGTTTTATCTTTTTTTTTAGTATTATTATTTGGTGGGGTCATTCACGAGTGGCGTGAGGGTTCTTTAGAGTGGGGGAGTTAGTGTTAGCAGTGATTGGGTAGAAAAAATAAATGAGCTTTTGGGGTCAATTTGGGTTTCAAGATAGGTTTGGTGATTTAGGGTTTGAGTTAGCGTTTTTTCATGATCATGCTATGTTTGTTCTTGTCTTGGTTTCATCTTTTGTGGGCTATATAATGGTTTGTTTATTGAAGAGTAGGTTGTCTTCTCGGTTTGTTATGGAGGCTCAGGGGTTGGAAGCTGCTTGGACTATGATTCCTGGGTTGCTGTTATTAGTTTTGGCTATTCCATCTGTTCGATTATTATACTTATTAGATGAAGTTGGGGGGCCGGTGGTTACAGTAAAAGCGGTTGGCCATCAGTGATATTGAAGTTATGAGTTTGGGGATGGGGCAAGTCTTGTAAGATTTGATTCTTATTTAATGGGTATAGAGGATGTAGGAAGAGGGGGTTATCGTCTTTTAGAGGTTGATAATCGATGTGTGTTGCCTTATGGGGTTGATAGGCGAGTTCTTGTGAGGTCTGCTGATGTTATTCATGCTTGGGCTCTCCCTTCGATTGGTGTGAAGGTTGATGCTGTTCCTGGTCGGATTAATCAGTTAGGAATACATTTGATAAGTTCTGGTGTGATGTACGGACAATGTAGTGAAATTTGTGGGGTGAATCATTCTTTTATACCTATTGGGTTGGAGAGGGTTTCTCCTAAGGTGTTTTACCATTGATTGATTTCTTAAAGGTGTTGAGTGGGTAGATTTTGCGGTGACTTTGTTCTACTAATCATAAGGATATTGGTACTTTATATTTGTTGTTAGCGTTGTGGTCTGGTTTGATTGGTTTAGCTTTAAGTCTTTTGATTCGGGCTGAATTGGGACAACCTGGTAGGTTATTGGGGGATGATCAACTATATAATGTGATTGTAACAGCGCATGCTTTTATAATAATTTTCTTTTTGGTTATACCAATAATGATTGGTGGTTTTGGAAATTGACTTATTCCCCTCATGATTGGGGCTCCTGATATGGCTTTCCCTCGGTTGAATAATCTGAGTTTTTGGTTATTGGTGCCGGCTTTATTTTTACTATTGAGTTCTTCTTTGGTAGAGAGTGGTGTTGGGACTGGGTGGACGGTTTATCCTCCTTTGTCTGGAAATGTGGCTCATTCTGGGGCCTCGGTGGATTTGGCTATTTTTTCTTTACATCTTGCTGGTGCTTCTTCTATTTTAGGGGCTATTAATTTTATTTCTACTGTTGGGAATATGCGATCTCCTGGGTTAGTTGCTGAGCGGATTCCGTTGTTTGTATGGGCTGTTACCGTGACAGCGGTTTTATTGGTTGCAGCATTACCTGTTTTGGCTGGTGCTATTACAATGCTGCTTACTGATCGAAATATTAATACGTCTTTTTTTGATCCTGTGGGAGGGGGGGATCCTATTTTGTACATACATCTTTTTTGGTTCTTTGGGCATCCTGAGGTTTATATTTTAATTTTACCTGGGTTTGGGATGATTTCGCATATTGTTATGCATTATGCTGGAAAAAAACAGGTGTTTGGGTATTTGGGGATGGTTTATGCTATTATTTCTATTGGGGTCTTGGGGTTTATTGTTTGGGCTCATCATATGTTTACTGTGGGAATAGATGTGGATACTCGGGCTTATTTTACTGCTGCCACGATAATTATTGCTGTTCCTACGGGCATTAAAGTCTTTAGGTGGTTGGCTACCATTCACGGGTTTGTGAACAAAACTGAGCCCCCTATCTTATGGGCTTTGGGTTTTATTTTTTTGTTTACTGTGGGTGGGTTGACGGGTATTGTATTATCTAACTCTTCTTTGGATATTGTTTTACATGATACTTACTATGTTGTAGCTCATTTTCATTATGTATTAAGTATGGGGGCTGTCTTTGCGTTGTTTAGGGCTTTTAGGTATTGGTACCCTTTGATTTCTGGGGTGACTTTTCATGCGGTTTGAAGGAAAGTTCATTTTATTTTAATATTCGTTGGCGTAAATTTAACTTTTTTTCCACAGCATTTTTTGGGGTTGGCTGGTATGCCTCGGCGATATTCTGATTATCCTGATAGGTTTGCTAAGTGGAATGTAGTCTCTTCTTGGGGTTCTTTAATTTCTTTTGTCTCTGTTTTATTGTTTATGTTTATGTTGTTTGAGTCTTTTATCTCTCAACGATCTGTTGTGTGAGGGAGGGCATTAAGGACCTCATTCGAATGGCAGGATGGGGTGTTTCCTGCATCGTTTCACTCAAATAGTCAGACGGCTAAGGTCGTGGTTTTAAATTAG